TATATCCAAATCCATTCCTACTTGATCGAAAGGAATTCCTATGGACCCAACAAACAAAGTAAATAGGACCAATACAAGTAGAGAAAATAGCATAGTATTGTCCGATTCACAGGGATACATGGAAATGTCTTTATTGTCAAAATGAGTACTAAAGGATCGCATCATATTTCGTATATTCCCATCAATTTGATATATCTTCTTCGAAAAAAGGGAAACCTTTTTATTATTATTCATTACTGAGAAAAGTACATTTTTCTTAACTGGTTTCGGTCCTTCTTTTCCCCATATAGATATTGAAGAGAGCGAGCTATTTTTAGTGCCACTGTAATTTTGAAACCGAACGTGTAAATGTCCCTCAAAAGTAAGTAAATACATCCGAAACATATAAAATGCAGTTAATCCTGCTGTGGAACAGGCTATTATCGCGAAAATCGGTGAATACAACCAACTATCATTAAGAATTTCATCTTTGGACCAAAAACAAGCAAGAGGTGGAATACCACAAAGAGAAAGTGTACCTAATAAAAAAGTAGTTTTTGTAATTGGCACATATTTGCTTAAACCACCCATAAGAACCATGTTCTGACTTTTATCTGGAGAATATCCAACAATGGGTTCCATTGAATGAATAATCGATCCGGATCCTAAAAACAATAATGCTTTCGAATAGGCATGAGTGATTAAATGGAATAAAGCAGCTCGATAAGAACCTATCCCTGGAGCTAACATAATATAACCCAATTGAGACATTGTAGAATAGGCTAAACTTCTCTTAATGTCTTTTTGAGCAAGAGCTAAAGTAGCTCCTAATAGTACCGTTATTATACCTAGCAAAGAAATGAGATTCATTATGTAAGGTATGACTATGAAAAGGGGAAGAAGCCGAGCGACAAGAAAAATTCCCGCTGCTACCATAGTAGCAGCATGTATAAGAGCCGAAATAGGAGTGGGTCCCTCCATGGCATCAGGTAACCATACATGAAGGGGAAATTGTGCGGATTTAGCAACTGCACCAAGGAATAATAGGGAGGCACACAGAGTAGCAAATAAAGAATTGACCCCATTATTATGGATCAAGTTATTGAAGATTTCGAACAAATCCCGAAATTCCAAACTACCTGTTATCCAATAAAAACCTAAGATTCCTAATAATAAACCAAAATCCCCTACACGATTAGTTACAAACGCTTTTTGACAAGCATTGGCTGCAATTGGTCGTGTGAACCAAAAACCTATTAATAGATACGAACACATTCCCACCAGTTCCCAAAAAATATGAATTTGTATCAAATTGGAACTAGTAACTAATCCCAACATAGAAGTATTGGAAAAACTCATATAAGCAAAAAATCTCAAATATCCTTGATCATGAGACATATAATTGTCACTATAAATAAGAACCATGATTCCAACAGTAGTGATTAGTATTGACATAATAGAAGTAAGTGGGTCGATCAAGTGGCCGAACTCTAAAGAAAAATCATTATTGATGGTCCAAGAACATAGAAATTGATAGATAGAACTGCCATTGATTTGCTGAATAGACAGATCGGCCGAAAAAACCATAACTATACTTAGCAATGAAACACTAGGAAAAGCCCACATACGACGAAGATTTTTTGTTGCAGTCGGAACAAGCAGAAGTCCCCATCCTATTGACATAGTAACTGGAAGTGGAACGAAAGGTATGATCCATGCATATTGATATGTATGTTCCATAAGAAAATAAAACTTTTTTTATTCTTATTAATTGTTTCCGATTCACCAGCTCTTCTCTCTTTCGGAAGTCAAATAAATAAATAAAAATCAAGATAGAAAAGAACTCAAATAAGATTTTTAATTCTTAATTATTCCGATTCTTTCCCAAATATCGTATTGAATAAAAAGAAATTTAAATCAAGAAGTTACAATTGTTTAAATGACCAAGTCACTGGTTAAAACTGACCATTTAGTTATTAACTAAGATATTTATTAAGATAAAGAAAGAATATGAGATTTTCAATCATTCCACTATTACGGCGATTGATATCCATATAGTAAATAGTAAGGAAAAGGAATGACACCAAAAAAAGGTAAAAGTACTCTATTGGGATATGGATCATAGAATCCGCCAATAACTCGACCCAATAAAATACTAGTTATTTTCGTTAGTTTATTCGGAGTCATTAATTAATTCATTGTAGAACTGATTGATTGGCTTCTATTCCAATAAAACAAACTTATGTTTATAGGAAATCCTATGATACTCGTCACTTCGCATAGAACTGAAATAAGAGATTACTAAAATTACCTTTATCAAGTAATGTATGGTTTAACAGATTAACTACCAATCTCATTTTCATTTAAATTATGAGTACTCTATCCTCGAGCTTGATCAATTAATAGAAAAATTTTAAATTATTATTTTCTTAAATTAGGTAAGGATTCTTAAGCTTTTCGATTTATTCAATGTAAGACGACGAGATATAAATAGACTGAGATTGAGATATGAATTGGAACCCTTTTTGATTCTTATCAACAACAACCGGTTCGATTTCTATGGTAGCGGACCTCATAGACATAGATCGGAATGAAGATATGAAGGTACAAATTAGTACGAATTCTTCTTTCTTCGGGCATTGTATGTAATAGAGATGTGGAACAAAAAAAAATTCCTTTGAAAATAACATCGTTTTTCTTTTTTCTATTTCTTTTTTTATCCCTAGTGTACTCTATGTGATGCGCACGTATCTATATTTTTGTATGTTATGAAGGAAGTATCCGCTATGGAATAAATATAGATAATGAATAGCAAGAACGATCTATTTTGAACAATACATGTCTTTCACATCCAACTATAAAAGTAACTTCTTTATTTTCAAATGGCGGTTCCAAAGAAACGTACTTCTATCTCAAAAAAGCGTATTCGTAGAAATATTTGGAAGAAAAAGGGATATTGGGCGGCGGTAAAAGCTTTATCTTTAGCTAAATCTATTTCTACCGGGCATTCAAAAAGTTTTTTTGTGCGACAAACAAGTAATAAAGCCTTGGAATAATCTGAATCGACATGACTCGATGAATTGGATGATTTATAAGATGAATAATTCACATTAACTAATGTTTTGAACTCATCTATATGAGATAGAACTGAACCGGCTGTTGTGGTATGTAGAAGAATTCTTATTCTGTCTATTGGGTTCTAAGAACGGTACTATTTCTTTTTTGTTGTTTGAAAAACAACAACAAAAAAGAAATAGTTAAACACAAAATACAAGGTTTCACTTTTCATTATAGTAGATTTTGATAATTCGCGAGATGGGGGTTGTTATTTCCTCCCCCCCCCCCCCAAAAAAAAAGATTTTTTTTTAGGAAGAAGTTTATTCGATTATGTATCTCCAATAGTTATACATCATTAAGATTTTTGGAAGATCTGAAACAAGTATGAACGACAGTAGTAAAAATGAATGGATCCTTGAAACTAATTGATTGAAATATATATTTTAAGACTTTGCTTTGTAACTCTCCGAATTACTACATAGATTCCCTCTTGTTTCGACCCAATCAATAAAAACTCCCCGGATCCCCTTTAGGTCGATATTTATGTACGAAGAATAAGTCAATCTTCCTTAATCCAAAATAGATCCTATGTTTGGACCGTAGGATCGATCAATCTATTTTATATAGAATATACTTTATTTATAAGTAAAGTACATAGCGTAGAATTCCAATAGAGATTGAAACTCTTTTGTTTTATGTGCAGCCCAATACCTAATTGGTTCGGTAAATCCTCACACGAATTATGTATACAATGAGGATCCCAACCATTAATACAGTTTTGATACCAAACTATCTAAATATTTATAGAAATCCCTTGGATGTAGTTATCCAATTGTGATACATAAAAAATCCTATTTATTTTCTTTTGTTCAGTGAAAAATGAATCTTTTTTCATTTCCGATCCATGAAATCAGATAAATGAGAAATGAATCATCAAAAAATGATATAAAAAGGGGACAATTCTTAGTTCTAGACCTCAACTGAGGACATAACCATCTAGTTCCAACTGTTCCAGAAGAATTTATACTACGTGAAAGCCTGTTGTTAAAAATGACACCATACCGGGATACTAAGTATTATTGAAGTTCAAATATTCATTTGAACGAGTCTTTATTCATCGATTCTAACGTTTCCTAAAATATATTGCATTGAATCTTTCAATCTCGACGATTGAACATCATATGGGCTATTATTATTTCGATCAAGCCGCCATGGTGAAATCGGTAGACACGCTGCTCTTAGGAAGCAGTGCTAGAGCATCTCGGTTCGAGTCCGAGTGGCGGCATCCTCTAAAAAGGACACATTAGATCCTATAATGAATTTAATTCGGAATTTAAATTCCGTAATTGAGGGACCCCTCTTTTTTTTAATGATTTTTTTTTATGATATTTGCGACTTTAGAACATATATTGACTCACATCTCTTTTTCGATCATTTCAATTGTCATTACGATTTATTTGGTGACTTTATTAGTCCATGAAATCGTAGGACTATGTGATCCGTCAGAAAAAGGCATGATAGCCACTTTTTTCTGTATAACAGGATTATTAGTTACTCGTTGGATTTATTCGAGACATTTACCGTTAAGTGATTTATATGAATCATTAATGTTCCTTTCATGGAGTTTCTCCATTATTCATATGGTTCCTAAAATAGGGAACCATAAAAATGATTTAAGCGCAATAACCGCGCCAAGCGCTATTTTTACCCAAGGCTTTGCCACTTCGGGTCTTTCAACTGAAATGCATCAATCCGCAATATTAGTGCCTGCTCTACAATCCCAGTGGTTAATGATGCACGTAAGTATGATGTTATTGAGCTATGCAGCTCTTTTATGTGGATCGTTATTATCAGTAGCTCTTTTAGTCATTACATTTCGAAAAAACATAGGTATTTTTGGCAAAAGCAATCATTTACTAATTGGGTCATTTTCCTTTGATGAGATCCACTACTTGAATGAAAAA